TCAATGGTATTTTTCGTAGAAATAGTATTCTTGCTTATTTTGATGATCCTCAATACAGAACACAGAGTTCGGGAATTACTAAATATAGGACTATAGGAATTCATTCCATTTTTAAAAAAGAGGATTTTTTAATTGAGTATCGAGGAGTCAAAGAATTTAAGCCAAAATACCAAATCAAAGTAGATCGATTTTTTTTCATTCCCGAGGAAGTGCATATTTTACCTGAATCTTCTTCCATAATGGTACGGAACAATAGTATCGTTGGAGTAGATACACCAATCACTTTAAATATAAGAAGTCGAGTAGGCGGATTGGTCCGAGTGGAGAAGAAAAAAAAAAGGATTGAATTAAAAATCTTTTCTGGGAATATCTATTTTCCTGGAGAGATGGATAAGATATCCCGACACAGTGCCATCTTGATACCACCCGGAACAACGGTAAAAAAAAAAAATTCTAAGGAATCAAAAAAAAAGAAAAATTGGATCTATGTCCAATGGATCACAACTACCAAGAAAAAGTATTTTGTTTTGGTTCGACCCGTAATTCTATATGAAATAGCGGACGGTATCAATTTAGTAAAACTTTTCCCCCAAGATCTGTTCCAGGAAAGGGATAATCTGGAACTTAAAGTTATCAATTATATTCTTTATGGAAATGGAAAATCTATTCGGGGAATTTCTGACACAAGGATTCAATTAGTTCGGACTTGTTTAGTCTTGAATTGGGATCAAGACAAAAAAAGTTCTTCGATAGAAGAGGCCCGCGCTTCTTTTGTTGAAGTAAGTACAAATGGTTTGATTGGAGATTTCCTAAGAATTGACTTAGTGAAATCCCATATTTCGTATTTCAGAAAAAGGAATGATCTGTCCGGTTCAGGATTGATCTCGGATAATGAGTCGCATCCGACCAATATCAATCCATTTTATTCTATTTATTCCAAGGCAAAAATTCAACAATCACTTAGCCAAAATCACGGAACTATTCGTATGTTGTTGAATAGAAATAAGGAATGCCGATCTTTGATAATTTTGTCATCATATAATTGTTTTCAAATGGGACTATTCAACGATGGAAAATATCACAATGGGATAAAAGAAGGGATTAATAAATTGAAAAGAGATCCTATAATTCCAATTAAGAATTCGTTAGGCCCTTTAGGAATAGCACTTCAAGTTTCAAATTTGGATTTATCGAGATCTGATTATGAGTTATTAAATGGTAAAATGAATCCAAATTTGAAACTTGACAAATTAAAGGAAACTTTTCAAGTATTAAAATATTATTTAATGGACGAAAACGAGAGAATTTATAAGCCCGATCTATGCAGTAACATCGTTTTAAATCCATTCCATTTGAATTGGTATTTTCTCCATCATAATTATTGTGAAAAAACGTTTACAATAATTAGTCTTGGACAATTTATTTGTGAAAATGTATGTATAGCTCAAACTAAAAATGGACCACATCTAAAATCGGGTCAAATTCTAACTGTTCAAATGGATTCTGTAGTAATAAGATCAGCTAACCCTTATTTGGCGACTCCAGGAGCAACTGTTCATGGCCATTATGGAGAAATCCTTTATGAAGGAGATATATTAGTTACATTTATATACGAAAAATCGAGATCTGGTGATATAACACAAGGTCTTCCAAAAGTAGAACAGGTATTAGAAGTGCGCTCGATTGATTCAATATCGATGAACCTAGAAAAGAGAATTGACGCTTGGAACGGGCGTATAACAAGAATTCTCGGCATTCCTTGGGGATTCTTGATTGGTGCTGAGCTAACTATAGCGCAAAGTCGTATTTCTTTGGTTAATAAAATCCAAAAAGTTTATCGATCCCAGGGAGTGCACATCCATAATAGACATATAGAAATTATTGTACGTCAAATAACATCAAAAGTCTTAGTTTCAGAAGATGGAATGTCTAATGTTTTTTTACCCGGCGAACTAATTGGATTGTTGCGAGCCGAACGAACGGGGCGTGCCCTGGAAGAAGCGATTTGTTACCGAGCTCTATTATTGGGAATAACAAAAACATCTCTGAATACTCAAAGTTTCATATCTGAAGCAAGTTTTCAAGAAACTGCTAGAGTTTTAGCAAAAGCCGCTCTCCGGGGTCGTATCGATTGGTTGAAGGGTCTGAAAGAGAATGTTGTTTTAGGGGGAATGATACCCGTTGGTACCGGATTCAAAAGAATAATGTACCATTCAAGGCCGAGGCAACATAACAAGATTACCTTGGAAACAAAAAAAAATAATTTATTCGAGGGAAAAATGAGAGATATTTTGTTCCACCACAGAGAATTTTTTTTTTTTTAATTTCAAAGAATTTATGCGATACATGAGAGCAATCTAGGATTTAATGATTCCTAAGAGCGGATTCATCTCTTTAAACGCGGTCATTTGATTTTTTTTGGTAATAAAAGATAAGATAATAAAAAAAATAATAAATAGAGAAAAATGAATGGCCTGATCATGTATCAACGACTAATTTTCGGTAGAAGAGAAGGTTCCATAGGAACATTTATTTATTTATATTTCAGTCTCTTTTTTCAATTTTTTTTTTTTGGGGGGGGATAAATGACAAAAAGATATTGGAACATAACTTTTGAAGAGATGATGGAAGCTGGAGTTCATTTTGGCCACGGTACTAGGAAATGGAATCCTAGAATGGCACCTTATATATCCGCAAAGCGTAAGGGTATTCATATTACAAATCTTACTAGAACTGCTCGTTTTTTATCAGAAGCTTGTGATTTAGTTTTTGATGCAGCAAGTAGGGGAAAACAATTCTTAATTGTTGGTACCAAAAAAAAAGCAGCTGATTCAGTAGCGAGGGCTGCAATAAGAGCTCGGTGTCATTATGTTAATAAAAAATGGCTCGGCGGTATGTTAACGAATTGGTATACTACAGAAACGAGACTTCATAAGTTCAGGGACTTGAGAACGGAACAAAAGACGGGGAGACTCAACTGTCTTCCAAAAAGAGATGCTGCTATCTTGAAGAGACAATTATCTCACTTGGAAACATATCTTGGCGGCATTAAATATATGACGGGGTTACCCGATATTGTAATAATTGTTGATCAGCAAGAAGAATATACAGCTCTTCGAGAATGTATCACTTTGGGAATTCCAACGATTTGTTTAATCGATACAAATTGTGACCCAGACCTCGCCGATATTTCGATTCCAGCTAATGATGATGCTATAGCTTCAATCCGATTAATTCTTAACAAATTAGTATTTGCAATTTGTGAGGGTCGTTCTAGCTCTATACGAAATTCTTGATTCATAATAAGATAAATAAATTATTTGATTTGGTTGGGGGGATTCATAGATTTATGGAATCGGTTACTATACTATTACTAAATCGCGCAAAAAAGAAAAAGATAAAGAGAACAAACGGAAATATTATGTGATTAGTCGGTATTCAAAATAGAAAATGAAAGTAGACAAGTCAAAAAGGAGATGGTTGAATCAAAATAATTCCCTTTCAAGTTCTATTTCTTTTAGAGGGCAATATGAATGTTCTATTATGTTCCATCAACACATTAAAAAGATTATATGATATATCGGCTGTGGAAGTAGGTCAACATTTCTATTGGCAAATAGGGGGTTTCCAAGTGCATGCCCAAGTACTTATTACTTCTTGGGTTGTAATTGCTATCTTATTAGTTTCAGCCATTCTAGTTGTTCGAAATCCGCAAACCATTCCCACTTTCGGTCAAAATTTCTTTGAATATGTCCTTGAATTCATTCGAGACGTGAGCAAAACTCAGATTGGAGAAGAATATGGTCCGTGGGTTCCATTTATTGGAACTATGTTTCTATTTATTTTTGTTTCTAATTGGTCAGGGGCTCTTTTGCCTTGGAAAATCATACAGTTACCTCATGGGGAATTAGCTGCACCCACAAATGATATAAATACTACTGTTGCATTAGCTTTACTTACGTCAGTAGCATATTTCTATGCGGGTCTTTCAAAAAAAGGATTAGCTTATTTTGGTAAATACATCCAACCAACTCCAATCCTTTTACCGATTAACATCTTAGAAGATTTCACAAAACCCTTATCGCTTAGTTTTCGACTTTTTGGAAATATATTAGCTGATGAATTAGTAGTTGTTGTTCTTGTTTCTTTAGTACCTTTAGTAGTTCCTATACCTGTCATGTTCCTTGGATTATTTACAAGTGGTATTCAAGCTCTTATTTTTGCTACTTTAGCTGCAGCTTATATAGGTGAATCCATGGAAGGCCATCATTGACTAGTTTTCGAAATAGTATTTTTTTAGTTTAGCCCATCGCAATGTATGTACGGCTCAAGATAATCTACTTAGAGAACATAAATATATAAATATATAAAATAGAAAGATAAGATATTTTGAAAATTTTGAATAAAAGGTTTATCCCCCCCCAGAAAGATGCAATAAGGTATAAATAAAATAAGTATACGATTTAGTGTAATATGTAATAGTAAAATGTAAAAGATTACCTGGGAATTGTAAAAAAAAAAAATAGGAAAAAGATCTTTTAGATAGATCTCTTTCCTATTTTTCCTAAAAATACTCTTTGTTTGACCAATTTCCATTTTCCTCCAATCTATATTCTTTTTTTTTGTTTTGTATTGTTGTATTTGTTTTGTTCATTCAATTATAACTATAACATATTAAAAATTTGTATTAGATTCTTTATTATTATTATTTTTTTAGAGGTTTGGTTTCAAAGAATGATTCTCGAATCCGATTGAATCTAAGACACGACTAATTGGTTTACGGTATGGAAGAAACATATGTATATGTGATATTAGATATTAACTAGTTATATATGAATTAACTATATATCTAAATTTGCCCTGCTACTACTGTAAATTTAGATAGGGATTCAAAAAAGGAAGCCCTTCCGTTTCATTTCTAATTGTGAATTGAATATTGAATGACTAAATAAATTAAATCAAGAAAAAGAACGAAGAATTCAAAGAATAGTTCAAAAAATTAAGGTAAGATAAGAACAAAAGTTATATGGATTCAAAAAAAAAACTACGTGTGTAGAAACGAAAAAAAAAAAATATCGAAGTAATTCGGATAGTTCAAGAAATATTATTATTTCAATTCGGAATTCTTAATTACTTCGAATGGATAAATCTTAGTAATTGAATAATTAAGTCATAATTTGTTGGTTGATTATATCATTAACTATTTCTTTTCTTTATTTTATTTGGGGTGCGAGGAACTTATCATGAATCCACTGATTTCTGCCGCTTCCGTTATTGCTGCTGGGTTGGCCGTTGGGCTTGCTTCTATTGGACCTGGGGTTGGTCAAGGCACTGCTGCAGGGCAAGCTGTAGAAGGGATTGCGCGACAACCGGAGGCAGAGGGAAAAATACGGGGTACTTTATTGCTTAGTCTGGCTTTTATGGAAGCTTTAACAATTTATGGGCTGGTTGTAGCATTAGCGCTTTTATTTGCGAATCCTTTTGTTTAATCCTAAAAAAAATAGAAAAATAAATATAAATATTCGTTTTTCCGTGGACTTGCTTTGCTGCTCTTGCTTTTTCGAATTAAATTAAGATTTCGCTCCTACACTAATTTATTCGTTCCGACAAGAACACAGGGAAGGACTGATTTAAGGGTGAGGAATTAACATACTGATTCGCCTTCTTCCTTCCCTTTTTTAGTCCAATCAACCCCCCCTTTTTTTTAGAAAGTTTTTCGAAAGTGTTGAAAACTAGAGATTTTGCAATTTACATAAGAACTGGTATCTAATTCTAATAAGTATCATTCTTATGGGGAATCTTCCAATTGACGGACCAATTCAAATAATAAATATATTTAATATATTTATTATAACATATTTATTATAACATTCTTATTCTTATTATTATATTAATACTTATTATTATATTAAGATTATTATATTAATAGAATTACTAATAGAATTACTAATAATTAATATGGTACTAATAATTAATATGGATTAATAGTAAGGAATGGGAATAATATTCTATATATATATAGAATATTATATCATATAAAATAAAAACTAAGAAAAAATCTAAAAATAGGAATCCTAGAAAGAGAATTAGTCTATCCATAAGAGGAGATGAGATCATATGAAAAATATAACCGATTCTTTCCTTTGCTTGGGTTACTGGCCATCCGCCGGAAGTTTCGGGTTTAATACCGATATTTTAGCAACAAATCCAATAAATCTAAGTGTAGTGCTAGGTGTATTGGTTTTTTTTGGAAAGGGAGTGTGTGCGAGTTGTTTATTTCAAAGAATAGATTGGATCCAACCAACTGCACTTTTTTTTCGTTATAACTAAGAAAATGTGCATGATCCCGCGAATTACTTCTCAATAAGTTTAATTTTTAATAAATTTTGAAAAAATTAAAAAAAAATTTAAGAACCATAGCATTTCGTGATTCATTGGTAAATCCACTTTGATTCTCTATTAACCAAGAATTTTGGACTATTACCATGGTTAAAGCTAAGCAGTTTGAAATCTAGACGCAGTGTAGTACTCTTTCTACCACTATTTTAATACAGAAATGGTTTCAAAAAAATTGTTGGAATTTTTTTTCGATATAGAACACTCATGTCGATAAAATGGCTTGAATCCTCTTTACGGTGAAAAATTGGAAAAACAGTGAATTTCACCCCCTTTTTTACAATGCGGAATCGATGACCTATGTATAAATGAATAAGAATTCTTTGGATTTGAAGAAAAAAAAAAACAACTTTGCTGACAATTCTTTCTTTGGTCAGAAGAGTCCTCCGAATATTCTGGTCTTGTATTGGTAATAGTTTTCAATATTTTTCATTTTAAATCTTTTATGGAATATCAAATATCAATATAAATAGAGAAGAGAGGATAGGCTCATTACATAAAACATTACATAAAAAAAGATAGGGAAATGTCCCATAAGTAATTGAGTGTGAGAGCCAAATGAATCGAAAGATTCATGTTTGGTTCGGGAAGAGATCATAGACATTTTGAAATGAATGGAAAGAGAATCTACTTTCATTAAGTGATTTATTAGATAATCGAAAACAGAGAATCTTGAGAACTATTCGAAATTCAGAAGAACTACGGGAAGGAGCCATTGAACAGCTGGAAAAAGCCCGGGCCCGCTTAAGGAAAGTCGAAACCGAAGCAGATCGGTTTCGAGTGAATGGCTATTCTGAAATAGAACGAGAAAAATTGAATTTAATTAATTCAATTTATACAACTTTGGAACAATTAGAAAATTACAAAAATGAAACCATTAATTTTGAACAACAAAGGGCAATTAATCAAGTTCGACAGCGGGTTTTACAACAAGCCTTACGGGGAGCTCTAGGAACTCTGAATAGTTGCTTGAACAACGAGTTACATTTACGTACCATCAGTGCTAATATTGGCATGTTTGGGGCAATGAAAGAAAAAAATAACTGATTAGTCCTTCTACTAATAACTGATTAGTCCTTCTACTATAGTATAGAGTATAGGCAT